ATTTGTTTACATCCATTAGTTCGTAAAGGATTCAATGCAGACTTTGATGGGGATCAAATGGCCGTTCATGTACCTTTATCTTTGGAAGCGCAAGCGGAGGCTCGTTTACTTATGTTTTCTCATATGAATCTCCTTTCTCCGGCTATTGGAGATCCCATTTCGGTACCAACCCAAGATATGCTTATTGGACTCTATGTATTAACGATCGGGAATCGTCGAGGTATTTGTACAAATAAGTATAATCCATGGAATCGCAGAAACTATCAAAATGAAACAGTTAATGATTATAAGTATAAATATACTACGAAAGAGAAAGAGCCCTATTTTTTTAGTTCCTATGCTGTACTTATAGTTTATCAGCAGAAACGAATCAATTTAGATAGTCCTTTGTGGCTTCGGTGTCGACTAGATCAACGTGTCATTGCCTCAAGAGAAGTTCCTACCGAAGTTCAATATGAATCTTTGGGTACCTATCATGAAATTTATGGGCACTATCTAATAGTAAGAAGTATAAAAAAAGAAATCCTTTGTATATACACCCGAACCACTGTTGGTCATATTTCTTTTTATCGAGAAATAGAAGAAGCCATACAGGGGTTTTGTCAGACCTACTCATACGGTACCTAAGCTAAGGAATTATGTAATACCCGCGGGAATTTGGATCTCTCCGGTTCAACTGGAATCATAATTCCTTAATTTCTACGTGAATCGAGATCCAGTAAAGGAGGTCTTCGAATCACTGACTCAAACCCATTGTCGAATCCTACTCAGCGGAATAGGGAGGTACTTATGGCAGAATGGGCTGATCTGTTCTTTCACAATAAGGCGATAGATGGGGCTGCCATGAAACGACTTATTAGCAGATTAATAGATCACTTCGGAATGGCATATACATCGCACACCCTGGATCAAGTAAAGACTCTAGGTTTCCAGCAAGCCACTGCTACATCCATTTCATTAGGAATTGATGATCTTTTAACAGTACCTTCTAAGGGGTGGCTAGTCCAAGATGCTGAACAACAAAGTTTCATTTTAGAAAAGCACCATCATTATGGGAATGTACACACAGTAGAAAAATTACGCCAATCCATTGAGATATGGTATGCTACAAGTGAATATTTGAGACAAGAAATGCATCCTAATTTTAGGATGACTGATCCTTCTAATTCAGTCCATATAATGTCCTTTTCGGGAGCTAGAGGAAATGCATCTCAGGTACACCAATTAGTAGGTATGAGAGGATTAATGTCGGATCCCCAAGGACAAATGATTGATTTACCGATTCAAAGCAATTTACGCGAAGGACTTTCTTTAACAGAATATATCATTTCCTGCTACGGAGCCCGCAAAGGAGTTGTGGATACTGCTGTACGAACATCAGATGCTGGATACCTCACGCGTAGACTTGTTGAAGTAGTTCAACACATTGTTGTACGTAGAACAGATTGTGGCACTACCCGAGGCATTTCCGTGAGTCCTAGAAATGGGATGACGGAAAGAATTTGGATCCAAACACTAATTGGTCGTGTATTAGCATACAATATATATATGGGCCCACGTTGCGTTGCCGCTCAAAATAAAGATATTGGGGTTGGACTTGTCGCTCAATTCATAGCCTTTCGAACACAACCAATATATATTCGAACCCCCCTTCTTTGCAGGAGTATATCTTGGATCTGTCGATTATGTTATGGTCAGAGTCCCACTCATGGCGACCTGGTTGAATTGGGAGAAGCAGTAGGTATTATTGCGGGTCAATCAATCGGCGAACCGGGGACTCAACTAACATTAAGAACTTTTCATACCGGTGGAGTATTCACCGGTGGTACTGCAGAACATGTACAAGCTCCTTTTAATGGAAAAATCAAATTCAATGAGGATTTGGTTCATCCCACACGTACACGTCACGGACATCCTGCTTTTCTATGTTATATAGACCTGTATGTAACTATTGAGAGTCACGATATTCTACATAATGTGAATATTCCACCCAAAAGTTTTCTTTTAGTTCAAAATGATCAATATGTAGAATCAGAACAAGTAATTGCTGAGATTCGCGCTGGAACATCCACTTTCAATTTTAATAAAGTTAAAGAGAAAGTTCGAAAACATATTTATTCTGACTCAGAGGGAGAAATGCACTGGAGTACCGATGTGTACCATGCACCTGAATATAAATATGGTAATGTTCATCTCTTACCCAAAACAAGTCATTTATGGATATTATCGGGAGCTCTGTGCAGATCCAGTATAGTGCCTTTTTCGCTCCACAAGGATCAAGATCAAATGAATGTTCATTCTGTTGAACGGAGATCTATTTCTGACCTCTCGGTGACTAATGATCAAGTGAGACACAAATTGTTTAGTTCGAATCCTTACGGTAAAAAGGGGGGGGTTCTTGATTATTCAGGACCTGGTCGAACCATATCCAACGGTCATTGGAATTTCATATATCCTACCATTCTCCACGAGAATTCTGATTTATTGGCTAAGAGGCGAA